ATACATCTTTTATACCTATAATTATAGATATATAAATAGATATTTGATATATTTTTTAATATCAATTAGTATAATGTTTTGTTTGAATTAATACATTATATTTATTATATAATAACTAATAGTAACTAAATGGTTTTATCTAGCTCTTCTTATTATTTTTTATTAATAAGATACCTTAAAATTAAGGTTGAAATGTAAATATATTATATTCTAAATACATAACATAATTAAAATATATTTATTTACCCTTAAGTAGATAAATATTTAATTATAAAACTATATTTTTTATAAAAGATATAATATATATTATATATAGGATAAAATACCATAAAATAATAATTAGTAACTCCTAGCAAGAGTTACAGTTACATATAAAGGTTATAATAAAAATGAAATTGAAAATAATATTTTTTTAAAGTGAAATAATTTAAAATATCCTTATATTTTAAGGAATAATAGATATTATAACATATGTAACTTATCCCATTTTTAAATTTTTTACAAAATGTCATCCTCGAATTATTATATTAATAGATGATTATTTAGTACTTCAGCCAAAGATATTGCTGTATTGTATATTATTTTTGCTTTATTTTGTGGTTTACTAGGTTCATTAATGTCTGTAATTTTAAGATTAGAATTATCAGCTCCTGGTAACCAAATTTTAATGGGAAATCACCAATTATTTAATGCATTTGCTACTGCACATGCTATCTTAATGATTTTCTTTATGGTTATGCCAGCCGCAATTGGTTTCTTTGGTAAAAATGTTAGATTTTTTAATAAATTAAAATCAAATAATAATAATAATAATATTTATTTAAATGATAAATTAAGTTCATATTTAGCTGGATTAATTGAAGGAGATGGAACTATAATAGTAAATAATAATATTACTAAACTTAAATATAGTCCTATAATTATTGTTGCATTTAATAAAAAAGATGAACCTTTAGCACATAGCTTAAGAGATTTATTGAATATTGGAAAAGTCAATAAAAAAGGAAATTATGTATTATGAACTATTAATAAAATAGAAGATACTTATAAGTTAATATCTTTAATTAATGGTAAGTTTAGAACACCTAAAATTGAAATATTACATAAAGCTATTAAATGAATTAATAATTATATTGATAATAATGCTCATTATTCTAAATTTGATTTAAAAAATCCCTTAATTATTAATAATAAAGTTAATATAGATTCTATATTATTTAATATAAATAAATTACCCTTATTAGAATTGGATAATAGTGATCTTAATTCTAATAGTTGATTAGCTGGGTTTACTGATGCTAAAGGTAACTTTAATATAAGTTTATCATCACAAAGTAAAAAACATAAATCTAGAATTAATTTAAATTATACATTAGAAATTAGACAAAAATATAATAATGTTAGTAAAAATATTAATTATATTAATAATGATTATTATTTTATAATGAAAAAAATTAGTACATTATTTAATACTGGATTATATAGTCGAGATAAGAAATTATCAAATCAAGATAATTATAAAATATATAGTTCTTATATTGTATCTACTAATAATATTAAAAACTTATTATTAGTTAATGATTATTTTTATAAGTTCCCATTATTATCTTCTAAATATTTGGACTTCAAAGATTGATCTAAATTAGTATTATTAATTAATAATAATGGAGGTTCAAATTCTATACCTGAAATTGTTAGTTTAGGAATTGAAACTATAAATAATTTTAATAAAACAAGGAAAAATATAACTTGAGATCATTTAAATAACAATTATTATTACTAAAAAAATCTATTAAATAATTGCCGTTATATATTGTAAAATATATAATTATTACGTTACTATATTCTGGAAATCCCTAAAGCTTTATTTAATATATTATAATATGTTAATATATAGTTATAACAACTATAATTATATTGATTAATAATATTAATATAATATATTGATAATAATAAAGATGTAACAATGGGTAATCAGTAGGAAATAAATTTTATATAATCCTCAGAGACTATACGTAACGCATCCAGTTAATTAAATTAAATAAAAATTGGATGAAGATATAGTCCTACAATTTTTGAAAAAAAATTGATAAATGAATTATTTAGTTCCTTTAATGATAGGTGCAAGTGATATGTCATTTGCTAGATTAAATAATGTATCATTTTGATTATTACCTCCAGCATTAGTATCATTATTATCTAGTGCATTAATTGAAAATGGTGCTGGTACCGGGTGAACGGTATACCCGCCCCTATCCGGTATTACTGCTCATAGTGGTCCGTCTGTTGATTTAGCTATTTTTGCAATTCATTTAACATCTATTTCATCATTATTAGGTGCTATTAACTTTATTGTTACAATTTTAAACATGCGTACTTTAGGTATGACTATGGCAAAATTACCATTATTTGTATGAGCTATTATGTTTACAGCAATCTTATTATTATTATCACTTCCTGTATTATCAGCTGGAGTGACACTTTTATTAATGGATCGTAACTTTAACACATCATTCTATGAGCCTGCAGGTGGAGGTGATCCAATTTTATATGAGCATCTATTTTGATTCTTCGGGCACCCTGAGGTGTATATTTTAATTATCCCTGGATTCGGAATTGTATCTCATGTTATTAGTACATATGCTAAAAAACCTATTTTTGGTCAACAAATTATGGCCCCTTATATAATATTGATTATATATATGAATATAACTATATGCGTTGACTTTATCAAAATTATTTTTTATTATTTATTTGATAATAATTCGCAGATAACGAAAGTACATAATTATATTTCTTATAATTATACTAGCAGTAAATATAAATCATTTTTATCTCTCCCTTTACTTATTGTAGTAAAGAAAATAATAATACAATTAATATGAATATTTATTGTTAGAAGCATACGATTAGGAATCTCAGAGATCACACGTTATATATTTACCATAAATTATATTATAAATTATACTTATACTTATTTTAAAAGGACATTTATTAATTATCAATTTGCCTCTGATAAAAATATTAATAAAACTAATTATAAACAAAATATTGAAAATGTTCCCATCAAAAATACTGATGATTATATTTTTAATACTTGATTAGCTGGAATTATTGATGGTGATGGTTGTTTTAATTTAAGTAAACAAGGTTATGCATCATTAGAAATTACTATGGATATTAGAGATAAAGAAGTATTATATTTAATAAAACATAAATTAGGAGGTAGTATTAAACATAGATCTGGTGCTAAAGCATTAAGATATAGATTACATCATAAAGCAGGTATCTTAGATGTAATTAACAGAATTAATGGATTAATAAGAAATTCTAAACGTTTAGTACAATTAAATAAAATTTTAACAAAATATGGAATTTTATTAAAAATGCCTTCAGATTTAAAATACAATAGTGGCTGATTAGCTGGGCTTATTGATAGTGATGGTTCTATTTATTATAATGATAAATCTGACCAAATATTCATTAGTATATCTCAAAAAGATAAATATTTATTAGATAATATTCAAAAAGTCTATGGAGGAAAAGTTTATAAAAATGATAATAAAACATCTAATTTTAAATATTCTATCTATAGAAAAAAAGATATATTACATTTAATAGATAATTATTTTAGTAAATATCCATTACATTCAGCTAAAAAACATAGATTGAATTTAATAAAAGATTTCTATTTATTAAAATCTAAAAACTATAAATCTAATCCAGAAAAATATGATCAATTTATAACATTAATTAATAAATGAGAAATTTATGGTAAATAAAGAAATGATCCAATAAAGAAATTAATATTATATTATTTTCTATATTGCAATTAGGTATGGTGTATGCTATGGGATCAATTGGTTTCCTAGGTTTACTCGTCTGAAGCCACCACATGTACGTAGTAGGACTAGATGTTGATAGTCGTGCATACTTCACATCAGCAACTATGATTATTGCTGTACCAACTGGTATTAAAATCTTCTCTTGAATTGCTACTTTATACGGTGGTTCAATAAGATTTACTACACCTATGCTTTATGCATTAGCTTTCCTATTCTTATTTACAATGGGAGGTTTATCAGGAGTATTATTATCTAATGCTTCATTAGATATCGCGTTCCACGACACCTACTACGTAATCGCCCATTTCCATTATGTTTTATCTTTAGGTGCTGTATTCAGTTTATTTGCTGGATATTATTATTGATCACCTATGGTTACAGGATTATATTATAATAATAATTTAGCTAATATTCAATTCTGATTATTATTCATTGGAACAAACGTTACATTCTTCCCAATGCATTTCTTAGGATTAAATGGTATGCCTCGTCGTATTCCAGATTATCCTGATGCATTTGCTGGATATAATTTAATTAGTTCATTTGGTTCATTAATTTCATTGTCATCAGTTGTTCTATTTGCATATGTAATTTACGATCAATTAGTAAATGGTATTCCTAATAAATCATTAAGTACTAATTCATTATTAAAAAACCCTGATTTCTTTGAATCAAATAATATCTTTACAGGAAATGAAATTAAAGCAAACTCTATTGAGTTCTTATTAACACATCCTCCTCTATTCCACCCATTCAATACTTTAGCTATCCAATCATAATAATATTAATAATTATTTGTTAATTTAATTTATATTATTCATTTTTTATTTATTTTTTCAGCCATATTTCATAAAGAATTTCATAATTTTTAAATTTTCTTTAAAAAATCAAAGGTATCTATCTTTAAATTTTTATTCATTTTTATAATTAACTTATTTTACCCCTTTAAATTAAAATTTTAATATTTAAAACTTAGAGGTTAATTAACTATTAAATTAATTTTATTAATATTTTTAATATTTTTAATATTTAAAAAAAAATAAAATATTATCTAATTTATTATTATTTTTTAATTCGATTATAACAATATATAAGATCTAAAAAAGATATATGATATATAAACATAATATATATAATGATGTCTCTTATTAGTTAAATATTAAAATATAAAGTCATTGTGGTGGAATTGGTAGTCACAATATACTTAAAATGTATTGCTTTTTATAGCGTATAAGTTCGAGTCTTATCAATGACAATAATTAAAAATTTTTATTTTACTTAAAAAAAAATATAAAATAAGGAGATAAATATATTTTATTTACAACATGAGCCGTTGACTAATCGGTAAGTCCCTTGTATTTGGAGCAAGTTTATAATAGTTCGAATCTATTCGGTTCAAAATTAAAATATAAAAAAGGGATGATAGTTTAATTGGTAAAACGCTTGACTTTTAATCAACTTATATTCGGTTCAACTCCGGTTCGTCCTATTCCAATTAGTTCATATATTTTTGTTTCCCAAAATTAATAGATTATATGAATTTAATTTATCCTAATTTAATCCTTTAACAATGATTTAAAACAGAAAAGGTAAATATAATTTAATCGGTTAAAATGAGTCATTGTGGATGACTAAATCTGAGTTCAAGTCTCAGTATTTACCCAATAATATCTATCTATATCCTATTCTTATATGATATCCTACTCTTTAAGTTTAAGTAAACATCTCTATTTACTGAGATGGCAGTAATAGATTAAGTTAATATAGTTTAACTGGTTAAAACAAGTGCTTCATAAGCATTAAATGTTAAGTTCAAATCTTACTATTAACCTAATTAAGTCCATAAATATATTATTATCTTATTTTATAACTCTTATTTTAATTACATTAAATTATAATAAGAATATATTTATTATTAAATAATAGGTAAATGCCTTAATAAGAAATTTAAATCAATAATATGATATCGAGATTTAATAGTTAATAAAAAAAAAATGAATTGATTAAATATGAAAGAATTCTTACGTTTAATTATAAATAAATTATCTAATAATTCAGCTAATATTCAAAATATTAAATATAATATAATATTATTATTACATTTATTTGAGAATATTTATAAAAAGAAATATGAAGCATTGAAAAATAAACAGGTTAATTATTTAACAAATACAAATTTAAATTCAAAATTAGTTAAATTTAGTCATATTAAAAATTATCGTTATATAATTTATAACTTTAATAAATATGAATTATATAAATCTATGTTAATTTCACGTTTAACATCTAAATTGATTTATGATTTAATTAATCTTATTTACATAAATAAAAAAAATATTCCTAGATTTGTTAATAATTTTATTTATATTGTAATTAGTAAACCTAAAGTTAAAATTAATTTATCTGAAGTAAAAATTATCTTCTATTATTATTTACCTGGATATAAACCAAGTATATTATTATATAGAACTTTAGCATATTTTAATAGTTTAAATAAAAAAAAATTAAGTGCTAAATTATTATTAAAAAATAAAAATATGAATTATTTTGATAGTTTATTTAAAATGAATTATCTTAAATATAACTTTATTGTTAATATAATTCAAAATATCTTAAAATATAGAGATAACAAACACTTTACTCATAATGTAAATAATATTTTAAACTCAAAAGTTAACAATATTTATAATGTAACTTTTTATAATTTAATGACTTATAAATTTAAATATAAAATTTTAAATTTATTTGGTGTTGACTTTAATCGTAATATTATATCACGTTTCTACATTAAAAATGTTATGAGTAATTTATTTAAATCTAAATTAGCAGAAGCTAAATCTACTGAGTATAAAATATACAATAATATTTATTATTCATTAAATAGTAAAGATAATATTAATTTATATTCATCTAATTTATTACCTCAAAAATTAATAACTAATCCTTTAAATGAATATTCAGATGTTATTAATAAACTTATATTCCCTTTTGGTTCTAGAAGAAATCCATGATTATCTATTGCATGATTTAGAAGAAAACGTGTACATAGAGGATTAATTAATATTGCTAATAAAGCATTAATCAGTCCTAATTTATTAGATAGTTCTATTAATACTAATATTAATACTAATATTAATGAAATAAAACAACAATTAATTTTAAGTAAACGTCATTTACATACTAACAATAATAATAATAATATTCCAAATTATTTACAATTAATCGTATTTTCAATTAATCGTATATTTGGTAGATTAAATAAATCATCAATTGGTGAAAATAATAAATGAGAAAATTATAAATTAGCAAATATTTTAAGTAAATTTTTTAATAATAAAAATGTTAAAATAGTACCAATTCAATTAAAATATGAATATAATAATATTGATATCTTAATGAAATTAATCAAAAATAGTATGGATGATGAAAATCAACGTAATATTGATAGAACATTTAGAAAAGTATTAATTAATCGTAGATTACGTTTAGAATCATCAGATAAAGTTTTAGATTTAATTAAAACACGTAAATTAACAATATTAAATGATATAAATAATAAAATATTAAATATGAATAATAAATTACAAAATATTAATTTAAACAGTAATTTAAACAATTTAAATAATAAATCATATAATGATGTTAAAGAATTATTAACAATAAAAGATCAAAAATTAAATTTAAGTGATTATTTATTAAATAAATATTTAGTAGGTATTGAATTTGGATATAAAGGTAAATTTGGATCTAGTTGAGGTAAACGTAGATCTAATAAATTCTTATTTCACAAAGGTACTTTCCGTAATTATTTAATTGAATATGGTCAAATTAAACATCAACAATATAAATTAAATTACATTAAACCTGGTATCTCAAAAGGTTATATTGGAAAACATACTTTCAGTGGTAAAGTTGGAATTAAATTAGCTTTAAATAGAATTTAATACTTTATATCTCTTTTGATTTTCCCTATTATTTTAATATATAAATATATATTTATTAAAATATTACATGTTTATATAATGGAAAATCAACTTATTTATTGTACAAATTTAAAATTTAAAATTTAAATGTGAGGACATAATATCATTATTATTTAATATAGAATATAAAATTAATAATAGATAACAATAAAAATACGTAACTAATAAATGAAAAATTTATAATACAAGAATGATAGTTAATATAACATGAAATATATAGAATATATATTTATAATAAAAATATAAACAAATCAGATAGATGCCGAAAGGTTAGGCACCTCTTTTGGGTAGAGGCCCAAGTTAGTTCGATTCTAGCCTATCTGAGAATTAATCTAATATTAATTATTACTCCTTTAGTTTAATTGGTTAAAACATATTACTTCTAATAATATAATTAACGTTCGATTCGTTAAAGGAGTGTAATATACAATTAGTATTATATATATAGTTTAATATATAAACATAAATAAATTGGATATATAACTATAAATACATTATTATTATTGTATTAAATGGAGCTTAGTTAAAGGGTTATAACATGAGTTTTACACACTTATATTACTGGTTCAAATCCGGTAGTTCCTATTATATATTTTAATATAACACAATAAATTTAATAAAGTTATGAGCATGATGTTGGCTCAGGTTAAACGTTTTCTAAGGACATCATACATGCAAATCGAACGTTTATTAATAGGTTATATTTAAGATATTTCTTATTAATAAAAGTGGTGTGAAGGTGAGTACGATTGAAATCAGAACTATTAATTTGATTAAAATATCAGATAATTCATAAAGAATATAATATATATTATTTAATAATATATGTATATTTGTTAATTAGTCGAGTCAATTTTGGAATAGGTAGTAGGTGATGTAAGAGATCGACCTAGCCAATGATCCATAGTCAATAATCAAACGTTATAATGACCACATTGGTAGTTAAATATATCAATATTAATTATGTCACTATATTATATAATATATATAATGTATGGCATAAAATACAGCAGTAGGGAATCTTAGACAATGATCGAAAGATTGATCTAGTTACTTAGAAAGATGAAGCTTATGATAATTTAATTATTAGAATTTATATTTTAATAATTTAAATGGAAAAATAAGAATGAAGAATATAAAGTCTGGTCAATCAATTAATAGTGATAATTGATATGACTATGTCCCAACCAAGAGTAGTGCCAGCAGTTGCGGTTAGACTACGGGGGCTTACGTTAACCAATAGTTGGCTTAAAGCATCCGCAGGTGATATTGAAAAAATATTTGAGTTATTTTTGGAAGATATTGAAGAATTATGGGAAGATATAAAAAGTAGTGATGATAATTCGACATTTAAATATTGAAAATTATATTTCTAAAATAACTGACACTCAGGGATTAAGGCGTGAGTAGCAAATCGGATTAGATACCCGACTAGTTCACGTTGTAAACTATGAATGCTATTGATTATATCATGATTTTTTATCAATCTTTTAACAATATAAGTGAAAACTTAAGCATTCCGCCAGACGAGTATACTCTCAAGAGTGAAACTCAAGACAATAGGCGGTTACAGGAATATGCAGTGGATTGTGTTTTTTAATTCGATAATACACGATAATCTTACCATCGCTTGCATTATTTATTCTATTTAATTTATTTCTGCTTGTGGATTTAAATTAAAGGAATATTTAACAAATGTTACATCGTTGTTGCCAGTTCGTGCCTTATGGTTTTGATTAATTTCTTGAACGAACGCAATTCCTTTTCTATACAGGTTATATTTATGTTTATGTTTATGTTTACATTAACGTAACTTAATTTAACTACATATAGATTTAATTGTTAATCATCTTTATGATAACTTTTTTTTTTAGGAGCTACAACAAATCTTGATGACTTTCATGTGGTGGGCTAAAGACGCAATACAAAATCTCGTACAAAGCCTTATTAGACTTAAAGTATATAAATATATACTTTTTTACTTTAATTATTTGGTTAAAACGAGATATCCAATATATCTTTAGAGATATATATATCATTTGGATTATCTTCTGAAATTCGAAGATATGAAACTGGAATTGTTAGTAATCGTATTTTATCGGAATACGGTGAAATTTATAACTGTTTCGTACTAATTACTCATCATTCGCTGGAATTTCGAATATATTATAGTCTACATTACCTATTTTATTAATTTTATAATTAATATTATAGATTTAATGTATTGGCAGTCATATCCTAGAATAACCAGTGAGAAGTTGAAATACAGTTACCGTGGGGGAACCGGCGGTGGTTTGTGATACAAATTTGAGAATCCTTATATTATTCAACATATTTATTATACACATGGGAAGATCTTCAATGTTGGTATTTGAAGCTGACCTGTAAATTCAGTGATATTTTTATCTTCATACGTTCGATTCGTATTCTTCTCAATTTAATTTAATTACTTTTCTTAAATTAATTCTTTTTTCTCTTTTTAAATAATCCATTTTTTAATTGATTATTTTATTAAGAAATTATTTTACTATTAAATAAAAATATTTTTATTTAGCTAACTAACTAATTTTTATTAGACTTTTTTTTATTTAAATTCTATTAAAAAAGGTTAAAAAGTTGGCACATTTATCTAATTTATTATTTATTTAAATTAATTTTATTATTACATTTTATATCATGTATATCGATTTTAATTTATTAGATATTTCATTATTAAATTATTATATTTTAATTAGTAGTACTACTTTTGAATCACTTGGTATACTTATTGGTAGTATTATACTAGTTATTAGTGAATTATGATTTATTAATTCACAATTGTTCAGTATTTTATATACTATTATTTATGTTGGAGCTGTTGTTATATTATTTGTATTCATTTTATCTGTTATTAATAAAAAAGAAGAATATCAATTTCAATATACTAGTTTATTCATCTTTATTACTATTATTATATTAGATGATTTAAATTTTACTTATTTTGATATTTCAAATAATATTCAAAATATAACACATATTTACGATTATTATAATTTATTTAATATAAATATATCATCAGATTTATCTACCATAGGTAACTTATTATTTACTGAATTTTCTTTTATATTATTATTAACTAGTTTAATCTTATTACTAACTATTTTAGGTATTATTGTAGTTATTTATTAATATAAATTATCTATTATTCTTTATTCTTTATTTCTAAACATAAACATAGACATAGAATATAAGAAATATAACAATATAAATTAATTAACAAATTTAATTTATAAATAATTTTAACAAAATTTTTAAATATAAAATGCAAATATATTATATTGAATATATATTAATATCAATAATATATATATTAGGAATATTATTATCTGTTGCCTATTTAACTGTTGCTGAACGTAAAACTATGGGTTATATGCAAAGACGTTTAGGTCCTAATGCTATAGGTTATTATGGTACTTTAACAGCTGTTGCTGATGCTTTAAAATTATTAATTAAAGAAATATTATTAGTTCATAATGGAGAAATTATGTATATAATTAGTGGTCCATTAATTACATTATTTAGTGTTTTTTTAAGTTGAGCTATTATTCCTTTATATAAAGGCATAACTATTTTAGATAATGAATATTCATTAATTTTATTATTAGGTACAGGTTCTATTGGTGTACTTGGTACTGTTATTGTTGGTTGAATGTCTAATAGTAAATATACTATTTTAGCATCCATTAGAACAACTGCACAATTAATCAGTTATGAATTAATTTTAACTACTATTGTATTTATTATCATTTTCTTTACTCATTCACTTAATATTGAATTAATTATTGATTATCAATATTATATATGATATATTATTCCATTATTTCCATTAATGATTATTTATTTTATAGCATCTTTAGCTGAAACTGCTAGACCTCCATTTGATAATATTGAAGCTGAATCTGAATTAGTTTCTGGTCATATGACTGAACTTTCTGCTTCTCCTTTTGTTATCTTCTTCTTAAGTGAATATTCATCTATTGCTTTAATGTCAGTTTTAACTTCAACTTTCTTTATAGGAGGTTATCTACCTTTTATTAATATTAATATTCCTTATATTTTCTTTGATATCTCAAATTCTCATTTTAATTTATTATATCATTTCTTTGATTCATTATATTTCTCATCATTTACTATCATTAAAGCTAATTTCTTTATGTTTACATTTGTATGAGTTAGAGCTTCATTCCCTAGATTGAAATTTGATTTATTAATCCACTTTTGTTGATATATTTTATTACCATTATTATTTGCTATATGTTTATTCATTCCATGCATTATTTACACTTTTAATGGTATTAATATATAACTATAATAGAAATATAAATAGAAATATAAATATATATATATTATATAATAAATAAATGGGGTAATAGTTTAATTGGTAAAACGATTGCTTTGCAAGCACTTAATCCGTGTTCGATTCACGGTTACTCCAATCAATATTAATAAATAAAATATCATTCATATTTTCAATAGTCTTTTAAAAAGGACATGACATATTTAAATTAAATGGTTCTGTAGCTTAATTGGTAAAGTCTTATCTTGTCACGATAATGGATATCCGTTCGAATCGGATTAGAATCGTATTCATAAGTTTTCTTATATTATTATTATTATTAAGATTATTTTTATTATAAAAGGAAATTTTATCATTGGTAAGATAAGTTACTTGCTATGTAATGGAGAAATCTTGATAGGTTCGAATCCTATAATTTCCGATTATTATAAGCAACCCTATCCTTTAATTCAATTGGTAGAATATTAAACTACGGATTTAAATATACTGGTTCGAATCCAGTAGGGATTTATTTCTATAAATATCTTATATTTCACATTTTTTATTATTAATCATTACTAGAATATAATAAAATAGTTAACAATAATTTCAATTATTAAACTGTTATTATTATACAATACTATTAATGTACTTTTTAATTTTTCATTTTTAAATAGATTTAGTTAAATACAAGTTTATTTACTTTTTCTATTTTAATTATTAAATATAATGCATTATTTACTATTATTTAACGTTATTTATATAAATACAATAATTATGTTGTATAAAACATACTTAGTTAAAATTACACAATATAAAAGATTAATAAGTCAACTATTACTTATATTATTAATAATAGACTTTTATTATACAATATATAATATATATTATATGGATATTAATGAATATGGATATATTAATATTATTGAGATCTTTTCAATTAATATTGGTTATGATACTATTAGTATAATCTTTTTTATATTAACATTATATTTAGGTATTATCAGTATTATTAGTAATTGAGTAAATATATCAAAAAATATAAATCAATTTATGATATTATTAACAATATTAATATTATTAATGAGTATAAACTTTATTTGTTTAGATTTAATAAGTTTCTATATTTTATTTGAAAGTACATTAATGCCATTATTTTTAATTATTGGTATTTATGGTGGTAATAATAAAAATAAAGCAGCGTATTATATATTAATATATACATTATGTAGTTCATTATTTATGCTATTATCTATTATATTAATATATTGTGTATATAATGATGTAGACTATATAACTATAAATAATAAAATAATATCAATAGAATTACAAAGTTTATTAATTATAGGATTTATGATTGGTCTTGGTGTTAAAACTCCTTTAGTTCCTATTCATACATGATTACCTTTAGTTCATTCTGAATCTCCTTTAGGTGGATCCATTTTATTAGCTGGTATTATTTTAAAATTAGCTATTTATGGTATTATTAGATTATTATTATCTAATATTTCTGAAGTTATATTAATTTATACTCCTATTTTCTATGTTATTGGTATTATTACTATCATTTATAGTAGTTTAATTACATTACAACAAACTGATTTAAAAGTTATTATTGCTTATAGTTCTATTAGTCATTTAGCTGTTTGTATTTTAGGAATCTTTTCTAATAATTTATTAGGTTTATCTGGTTCTCTTTTATTATCCATTGCACATGCTTTTGTTTCACCTGCTTTGTTCTTATTAGTGGGTGGTGTTCTTTATGACAGATATCATAATCGTATTTTATATTATTATCAAGGTTTAGCTCAATTCATGCCTATGTTCTCTATTTATCTTATCTTATTTAGTTTTAGTAATTCTGGTACTCCTTTATCTTTCAATTTTATTGGTGAATTCCTTTCTCTATCTGGTATCATTATTAATCACAAATTTATTGGATTTTTAGCTACTTTATCTATTATACTCTCAGCTTCATATCAAATGAAATTAACTAATAAATTATATGCTGGTATTTTTTCACCTTATCTTACTATCACTTATGATTTAATTTATAGAGAACATTTCTTATTATTAATATTATTTATTCCTACTTTACTTTTTGGTATTTTCCCACAATATATACTTAACTTCCTTTTATTATCATTAAATTCACTTATATATACTATTATTATTTAATTTTATTTTATTTATTATTATTTTTTATATAATTTTTTACAAATTTCATATATTTTTATTTTATTCTTTGTTTACGTCTATTAAATTAATATTTTTATTTTTAATATAGGACGTATTTTAACTTATTTTATAAATAGCATTAATTTTTAAAGGTAGATACCTTTGATTTTTTAATTAAATTTATCATTTTTATTATTTTTACTTATAATATCCTTTAAAATTATTTTATTATTATTATTATTAATTAATTTAATTCATTTAATTCATTTAATAATTTTAAATTTAAATAAACTGTCTTGTGTTAAAGGTTAACAAATTGATTGCAAATTAATTATTATGAGTTCGATTCTCATCAAGACATATAATTATATTATAAAAACACACACACCTTAAAATACTAATATTTATTATATTTTATAAAAATATAGACAAATAATTGAAGAAAGAATAATTATTTATTTATAATTCAACTATAAATAATAAGTGGTAATTTATGTAAATATAAACTAAATAAAACTAAACAATATAAAATTTTTTAGATCTAAAAAGGAAATTACTAAATTATTAAAGAATTACTTATCTAAAATCAAATACTTTCAATATTAAGTTATAATTGACATTTTCATTAACTAATTACATATTATACGGTTCATAATTTACCTAAATACATTCAAAATAAACATATATAAAGTTATAATAAATAGAATTATTGAATTTAAAATTATTATTATTGTAACTTTTGATTAAAGTCAAATCGTTAATTTATTGTTTTATTAATTAATAAAAATGAACTCAATATTTGATTGTTTGGTTCACTTTATTCAAGGTTATCTCTTGATTAAATGATTTGACATTATAACTCTGAAACTATAGTTTAAATGTTCATTTAAAAATTTTTATTTAGTCATAATTTAACTAAATTTAGCTTTTTATCTTGGATTTCATTCTAATCTATTTTATTTAATTATTTGATATTTATTTATAGATAATATATAGGAATTATAGTTTTATATATAGATTATATAACAAAAATAATATACCTTTAGGCAAGGTATCTATCTGCCTTCGGCTGATTCTTCAATCTATTTAAAATTCACTTTATTATGCTCCATCCGCCGGAGGCAGATTTATCAAAAGTTCTCCTTTCTTATTGTTTCTTTTCTCACTTTAGTCTTATCTTCATTTTTTATTTTTCATTTATTACTATCTTTTTTTATTTATTATAATTATCATTATCATTATCATTATATTATAGAATATTTTTCTAAATTAAATTTAATATTTTTTATACTTTAGGCAATATATTTCAATATATCCTTATAATAAATAACTTAACATTAGATCAAAATTTACCTAAATAGGTTCAAAATAAACATATATAAAGTTATAATTAATTGTAACTTTTGAATTATTATTATTTATTGTTTTCTTTTTTTAAAAGTCAAATCTTTCATTTATTGCATTATTTGATTAATAAAATCAACACAACATTTGATTATTTGAATTATTTTATTCAAGGTTATCTCTTAATTTTATGATTTGACATTATAACTCTGAAACCCTAATTAAAATTAATTTTAATATTTTTTATATTACTCTTATTTTAACTAAATTTAGCTTTAAATAACTCATATACTATATAAATCAATTATTTAAAATTAATTCAAAATTTTTATTTTTAATAATAAAATATATTATTTATATAAATTCATAATATATTGTCTAAATTTTTATATAAAAGAGAAGTAACAAAGAGAAATATTAACCTTAAGGCAATAATGTTATCTGCCTTCGGCTGATTTATTATTTAATAAACTCAACATATTATATGTCTCATCAGCCGTAGGCAGATTTTTATTAAACGTCTTTATTTGATTTATTGCTCTTTATACTAATTTTAGTATACTCTTATTTTATTTTTAATATTTTTTTTTATTCTATTAATATTTATTCATATTTTTTTTATTAAACATATAATAACATAATTAAATTAATTCTCATTAATTATCTAAAAGTTAATAATTTAACTTTATTGAAATATTAAAAAATTAATAAAATTTTATTCAATAATAAATATAAGGAAAATATAGAATAGAAGTTTACTATTTATGCTAACCCCGCCTATGGCGGGGGTGTTGTATTGATTGATACATTCCTTTTTATTTTACATTTATTACTATATTTTTTTTTAATAAAAGAAAATAATTTTATCTAAAATTCTATAATATAAGAATAATAATAAGAATAAAAATAACAATTTGAGAAAATATTAAAAATAATGATAATATAAGATGGGAATACATGGTAAATAATAATACTTAAGGCAATAATGTTATCTGCCTTCGGCTGATTTATTATTTAATGAAGTTAACTTATTATATGTCTCATCAGCCGTAGGCAGATTTATATTTAACGTCTTTATTTGATCTATTGCTCTTTACAACTCTTATAATATTAAGATTTAAGATTAATACTTTTATTTACCTTATAAAATATATAAATATTAATTATAATTAATTTATTCTATATTCTCCTATAATTAATATAATAAAATATTAAATATATAATTCTATAATTAAAAGGAATAAATGAGGAAATAAATAAAAAATGAACAAATGAAAAAAGGAATAAAGATAAATAAACAATAAATAAAGAGATAACTGGAAAAGAGATAAACCTTAGGCAATAATGTTATCTGCCTTCGGCTGATTTATTATTTAATGAAGTTAACTTATTTTTATGTCTCATCAGCCGTAGGCAGATTTCATAAAACGTCTTTATTTGATTTAATGTACATTCTCTATATTCATATTCATATATTTTTATTTATTTTAAAATTAAATTTAATTATTATAATTACAAATTTATTCAAAATATTATATCATTAATATTATGCCTATAATCCTAAGCCTACTAAAGTAGGCGCAATGAAAACAACACTGTCCACAAATGTTTACCTTTTATCTTTATTTTTACAATATTATTATTTTTATTTAATAATGATTTATATTACTATTATTATATAATATCTCCTAATATTTAGTTTATTAAATATATTGTTATATTAAAAAAAAAGTTTATATTTAGAATATTTTATTTTAATAAATATTTTATAAAATATATGATAATTAATAAATAGGGATAAAGAATAAAGAAAAATAAAATAAGGATAAAATAAGTAAGATCTAAAGTTACTAATAGGCAATAAGTCTTTTCTGTATACGGCCAATGTTAAAACAAACTGTTAATCAAATATATGCTGAATTAGCCGAATACAGATTATATAATACCTCCATTAATGATTATTTTCGATAATTATGTTAATAACTAATATCTTTTTATTTATTTATTCCTATTATATATCATATTATATCTTTTTTAATATAATTTTTTTATAAATAAATATATTTTATAAATATAACATGAAATATATTAAATATAATGTAATAAAGACTAAATTTATGCAAAAAGAGAATAAAATAAACAAGATCTAATCAAGAGTAACAAAAAGGCAAAAGTCTTTTCTGTATACGGCTAATGTTAAAATAAACAGTATATTAAAGATATGCTAAATTAGCCGAATACAGATTATATAATGTCCCTTTAGTTAAAATTTTCTTTCCCTTTAAATATATTCTATATTTTCTATAATATATTCTATTATTAGAATTCTTTATTTATTTAAAGCAAATTTACCATTTATTAAAAATAAAAAATGAAAAATAAAATAAAAAGTTAAATAAAAAGATATTAATCAAAAATTAAGAAAATAAAGAATAAAGAATAATGAACAAAAAGACTTTTTATTCCGCCTGCTTTCCTAAGCCTACTAAAGTAGGCGCAATAAATTGAATTGAACATATCGATAGTTTTTCTTATATTTCTATTATATAATTTAATATTATTATTATTAATACTCATAAATAATAAAGGATAAAGAATAAAGAATAAAGGATAAATATTTATTATTATACTTTTTTAACTTATATTACTAATTAATTAATTATTAAATAATATTATAAATAGTAAATAGTAAATAAAATATAGATATATTTTAAATAAAAAGAGGTATAAACATATATTAAATAGTTAATAGGAATAGCAAAGTAATAGAAGAGATAATAGGCAATAAGTCTTTTCTGTATACGGCTAATGTTAAAAATAACTGTTAATCAAATATATGCTGAATTAGCCGAATACAGATTATCTATTATGCCTTAATGTTTTTCTTACTATTATTATTACTCTTACTCTTATTTTTAGAGTATTTATTTATTTATTTATATTAAATTAAATTAATTATTCTAATTTTTAGATATAATAATATAATATTATTAATATTTTTATAAAAATTTAATTTATAAAGTTTATTTAATTAAAAAAAGTTAATTTTATTATTTAATGTTATTTATCGTTTAATAATATTTATTTTAAATTAAAAGTATTCCCGATATATAACTTGATATAAATAGTGATCTTTTTTTAAAGGTATATACCTTTAATATTTATTAATATATTTCTTATTTTTAATATATTAGTTATAATTAGTCTAAAATATAAAATATAAAATAATAATCAATTTTATATAAAATATAAGTTTAAAATTAATTAAAAAAAGATTTATTTAGTATTAAATATATATTATATATATAATATAATAGAATATATATAGGAAATAAAACTTATAAATAGTAATATGTAGGTAAGAGATAATAATAGGCAATAAGTCTTTTCTGTATACGGCTAATGTTAAAACAAACAGTATATTAAATAAGTACTGAATTAGCCGAATACAGATTATCTATTATGCCTTAATGTTATTTAATTTACTATTATTCTTAATATTCCTATTTTATTTATAGATAAATATTAATATAAATCTATTATTATTATTATTTTTATTTAAATAATATATTATTTATTCATTAATTTTATAAAATAATTATATTTAGGATATAAATAGATAAGATAAATAAGAATAAAATGAAAGATATATATTTGTGAAATCTAAATGATCAATGATAAATGATAAATGATAAATGATAAATGATAAATGGTAATAATTTATATAAAAATTCTTAATTATCAAAAAATAATTATAAATAATAATAAATATTAATGTAAAATAAGAAGGATAAAAGAGGTTAACGCCTTCTATGTTTATTCCCTAATTTACCAATTTGGGAATTTATAGAAGGCTTAGATAAAGAAGTTAAATTATATTTTACTATTTTATTAAAAAATAAAAAGATAAAAAGATAAAAAGATAAAAAGATAAAATAAGTAAATAAATTAATTAATAGTAAAAATAAAAAATAAATGTAAAAATAGTACTATAGAAATGGTATAACAATGAATAATGTAAAATCTGTATCCGGCAGATTGTAAATAAAATAGTTAAATTCAATTATTATAAAATCAGCCGGGTACAGATATACCTTACGCCTATTATGATATTTCCCATCATAGATTTATATCTCATTTTATTTCTTACTTATTATTTTTATAGTAATAATTATACAATAATTATAATATTATTAGTTAATATAATATATATATTTATTAAAATAAAAATTTTGAATTAATAAAATAATGGATAGATAGTAAACCCAAAATAAAAGCTAAATTTAGTTAAAATAAGAGTAAATAAAAATTTTTAAATATCTATTTAAACTATAGTTTCAGAGTTATAATGTCAAATCATAAAATTAATAGATAACCTTAAATAAAGAGTTTTAAATATCAAATGTTGTGTTGATTGTATTAATTAATAAAAACAATAAATGAAAGATTTGACTTAAATTAAAAGTTACAATAATAATAAAAATATAAAAAATTACAATTAATTATAACTTTATATATGTTTATTTTGAATCCAAAAAGGAAAATTTTGATCAAATGTTAAGTTGTTTCAATAAAGGATATATTGAATTATATTGCTTAAAGTATAATTTTATATTAATATTATCATTATAATTAGTTTAAATAACAATGAATAAATATATATAATAGTTAATTATAGATAATAAAAAATATCTGAATAATAAGTTATATATAGTATAAAAATATAAAAAAAGAATAAAAAATAGAAATAAAGGAATAAAGGATAAGGAAATAGGTAAATAAAGAAACAATAAGAAAGGAGAACTTTTGATAAATCTGCCTCCGGCGGATGGAGCATAATAAAGTGAATTTTAAATAGATTGAAGAATCAGCCGAAGGCAGATAGATACCTTGCCTAAAGGTATATTATATTTGTTAAAATGTCTATATTTAAAACTATAATATCTATAAAAACCTTTTATAAAAATTATATAATAAGATTAGAATGAAATCCAAGGATAATTAACTAATATTAGTTAAAATAAGAGTAAATAAAAAATTTTAAATGAATATTTAAATTATAGTTTCAGAGTTATAATGGAGAATCATAAAATAGAATAAGAAACAAACAATAAAATAAAACATATAATCAAATATTGTGTTCATTTTATTAATCAAGAGTAACAAAAGTTAGATGATTCGACTTTTAATTAATAAAACAATAAATTAAAACAATTTATTTCAAATAATTCTATTTATTATAACTTTATATATGTTTATTTTGAATACATTTAGGTAAATCTTTATAGGAATAATAACTATTTAGTAATAAATAATACCTTTTAATACTTATATTGTGAATAAATTAATATTTAGTAATTTCCTTTATAGAGATAAAAATGATTAATAACCTCTTAAGAATCTTAAGTATAAGTATAATAATCCTTAATATTATAAAATAACCTTATTTATTATTTATTTTATTTATTAAATTATAAACAATAATAAAATGTTAATTTCTAAATTTTATTAAGCAAAAATTAAGTATAATAAATAAAAATGCTAAATTTAATTAAAAAATCAAAGGTATCTACCTTTAAAAATTAATAACATTTTAAAATATAGTAAAAAGACCTTTAAGATTAAAAATAATATAATAAATTTAATAGACGTAATAAAAGAATAAAATAAAAAAATGTGAAAATTAATAAAATTTAATTAAATATTTGAAATATATAATTAATATATTTAGATAAATATATCTAATATAAAGATATATAAGTATAAAATAATATATTTACTTTAAAAACTTTGAAATAGCTTAATAAAAATAAATAATTAAACAGTATATTTTGAAAGAGAAATAAAAGTTTAAATATGAAAGAGGATATATTCAAAGTGTAGTGAAAATATTAATTAAAGATAAAAAGTGGAAGGACACGAATAAAAGAAAAGAAATGACAAATTATTATATTAATTCACCATTAGATCAATTTATAATAAATAATTTATTGGAAATCAACTCACCATTTTTAAATTTAAGTACATTAAACTTTAGTACATTTAGTTTATATACATTATTTGTAGTATTAGTAATAAGTTTAACATTTAGATTATCAATAGGAGGAGAATCAAATAGTTTAGTAAAAGGATCAAACTGATTAATAGCAATAGAAGCAATATTTGATACAATATTAAATATGGTGAAAGGTCAAATTGGAGGATCAGTATATGGAAGATATGTACCATTAGTTTATACTTTATTTACATTTATTTTAGTAGCAAACTTAATAGGTATGGTACCATATAATTTTGCATTATCAGCAAGTTTAATTTATATAATTGGAATATCAGTAAGTTTATGAATAGGATTAACAATATTAGGATTATTCTTAAATAAAGCAGTATTCTTTAGTTTATTTGTTCCATCAGGAACTCCTTTACCATTAGTACCAGTATTAGTATTAATTGAATTATTATCATATACAGCGAGAGCAATCTCATTAGGATTACGGTTAGCGGCCAATACCTTATCTGGGCACCTTCTAATGTCCATCCTGGGAAATTTAGTTAAAAATTTAATGTCAATTAATTACTTTACATTTATTTTTGGATTAATTCCATTAGCAGGAATTTTTGCTATTGTAATATTAGAATTTGCAATTGCATGTATTCAAGCTTATGTATTTGCTATCTTAACATCAAGTTATTTAAAAGATAGTATTTATCTACATTAATATTAATCATTAAAGGAAGTAAATTAACTTTAATAGATAATTTAAATAAATTTAAATTTCCTTAATAGAGTCAAAAATGAAAAATGGATTTATTTTTATTTTTATTTTTATAAATTACAAGTTTATTATTAAGTTATTATAACTAATAATATTATAAATATTTTTTAATTTCTTTATTAAATCCATAAGATTGATTATTATTTTGAGATGATTTAATAAATTTAGATAATGAAATAACATTCATATTTAATTCAAAGATAAAACCAATAACTAAAATTAATAAGAATATAATGAAAATAATAAGACCATAAATACCAATAGAATATGCTGAAATAATGTAGGGTAACATAGAAGTAACTTCTAAATCAAAAGGTAAGAATAATAGAGCAATGATGATAAAAGGAACAGGAACAGGATTATTACTTTGTTTAAAACTGTCAAATCCACATTCAAATGGTGAACTTTTTTCAATATATTCATTACTTGAACCATTATTTTCATCCATTTTATTACTTTCAACTAATAACATATTAACTATAATAAATATAAGTCCAATTAATCCAACAAGGATAAGGTAAATATTAAATAAATCTTGGAACATTGTTTAATTGTATAATATTATATATAATCCTCTTAGTATATTATTGTACTCTATAAAACTAAATATACTTATCAATGTAAGTATACTTATAATATAAGTAATATTATTTAATTGCAATAATTCAACTTTATTACTAATATTAGTATTATTACTATAAATATTATTATTAGTATTTGAATTAGTATTGAATCAAATAGTTTTAATTATATTACTATAATAGAATATAGATATTGAACTGACAATAACAATTAATATGGCAAATAGTATATTACTATTATTAAGTGTATTAATAAGAATTAAAAGTTTACCATAAAATCCAATAATAGGTGGAATACCAATTAAAGAAAATAAAGCTATAGTTAAACTAATAGCTAAGAAAATACCTTTAGAATTAATTAAATTAGTAAATTGACTAATAAATTCAATAGGTGAATATTTACTTAAAATAATATTATTGGCATGAGAGTTATTCGTAGAATTAGGTAAAATATTAATACTTAGATAAACAGGCATAATTAATATAATGTTAAATATTAATAAATGTATCATACTATATTGTGCAATATAATAAAAATATGTTAATATAGGATAATAATTATTGTAATTATTAATAATAGTTATAATCATATATGTTATATTTAATAAACTACTATAAGCTAATAATGTTTTAATTTTAATAACATTAAGTCCACCAATAGATCCAATAAATAATGAAAGTACAATTAAGATATTAATATAATTAACATATTCAATATAATTAGGTGAATTTAAGAAATATATAAATATATTTATAATTGTTAATAAGCTTAATTTAGGTAATAAACTAATATAATATGTAATAATAGTAGGTGCTAATGTATAAATAACAATAGAATAATTAAAGAATGGAGCTAAACCAAGTTTAATAAAGATACCAATAATAATAAATAATCATGGTGCACCTAATAATTGATTATATTCTAATCCACTAAATGTATTTGGATAAAATAATGTTATAATATATTGAATATTAGTTAAACCTGTTTCATCATATATTGATATAGTACTATCTAATATTAATAATGATCCAATACTTCCAACTATAAAATAGAATAAACCAGCTTTTAATGTATTAATAGATTTATTAAATAAACTAGTTATTATATATAATGAATATGATTGTAGTTCAATAATTATAAATAATAACATTAAATCATTAATTTGTGTTAATAATATTAATCCTAATGTATTAAAAGCAATAATAATAATCAATAATTTGTTATTATAAATTAAATTATCATAGTATTTAATACTAGTAATATTATTAGCTATAATACTAATATAATAAATAGTAACAATTAATATTAATAAGGTTATAATATAATTAAGACTATTAATCATTAATAAACCATTATAAATATAATATATTTGGTCACCTATAATAATATTGTAGTCCATTAAATTTAAAACAATAGTATAAATTAATGAAAGTAATAATAATCTAGATGTTGTTTTAATTGATTCGATGTTTGTATTTGTAAATGTAGTTAAGACAATTGTAAATAATAATGTTAATGTAATCATGATTTATAAATGAATTTAAGAACTATTGTTAAAATAGAACTTAATTTAAATTACTAAGAATCGAACTTAGATAGTTTCATTATGAGTGAAATGCTTTAACCATTAAGCTATAATTTATTTTCTTTTTAATACTATAAAAATCTATGATTAACTGGATTTGAACCAATAAAAACTTAATCCTAAGTTAAGCACGTCTACCAATTCCGTCATAATCATATTTGTTTTTAATTTTCTTATATTATTATATTATAATAACTATAATATAGATACTATATATCTTTATATAAGAAAAGAGATTATCAATTAAGGATAATTGAACTTATTTATTAAATAATATTATTAATTTATAATATTAAACTACTAAATCAAATAAAGATTAAGAGTTTACTCTACCTAAATAGAATAAAATATTTTCTAATGTTGAGATAGCAGGAGTAATAATAATAAAGTAAGCAAAGTAATAAATTGTTGTTCAAACACCTAATTGAATAAATGGTACTTCAACATGTAATTGTCCTAAATTAGCTAATAATACGAAATTAAATACAAATAATCAGAAGAAGAATTTAGAAATAGGTTTGAATGCTAAACCTCTATAGATACTACGATCTGTATAAGGTAAAATTAATAAGATTAAAAGAGCACCAAACATTGCAATAACTCCTCCTAATTTATCAGGAATAGAACGTAAGATAGCATAGAAAGGTAATAAATATCACTCAGGCACAATTGATGCCGGAGTAACTAATGGATTACCAGGTATGTAATTATCAGGGTGCCCTAAGGTATTAGGTGAAAAGAATACAAAGAAACAGAAGAAGAAGAATCATACAAATACTGTAATTAAATCTTTAAATACAAAATATGGATGGAATGATAATCTATCTAAATTTCCTGTAATTCCAACTGGATTACTTGATCCATGAACATGTAATGCAATTAAATGTAACACAACTAATGCAGCTAAAACAAAAGGTAATAAATAGTGTAAAGCAAAGAATCTTTGAATTGTTGGGTTTGATACAGAGAACCCTCCTCAGATAAACGGAACAATATCGTTACCTACAAATGGAATGGCTGATAATAAATTAGTAATTACGGTTGCTCCTCAGTGTGACATCTGCCCGTAAACAAGGCAGTATCCCATGAAAGCAGTTGCCATTGTAGCAATTAAAATGATTACACCAATAATTCATACTAAAACACGAGGTTTACGATATGAACCATAATATAATGCTTTACCAACATGAATATATAAGCAAATGAAGAAGAATGAAGCACCATTAGCATGTGCATAACGGATTAATCATCCTAAGTTAACATCTCTCATAATATGTTCTACTGAATCAAATGCTAATTCAATATGTGAAGAATAATGCATTGCCAGGAAAATCCCGGTTGCAATTTGTACTATTAGGCATAAACCTAATAATGATCCAAAGTTATATCAATAACTAATTGTACTTGGTTGAGGTGAATCAATTAAGTAACTATTTACTAAACTTAAATAAGGTTGAGTTTTTCTATAAGCTTTCATAAAAAAATATTTTTATTTATTGTCTTATATTTCCTCTTATTATAATTAATTAATTTAAAATTATAATAATGAATATAAATTTTAATGGTAATATTATCAATAATGATAATCAAGTCTTACTTTATTTAAAAGTAAATGAGAATTTAAAATGAAATAAAATAGTTTTTAATTTTAACTATTTAGGCAATAATATATAATTATTATAAAAAGTGAATCAGGTTTAGAAAGATTCGAACTCTCAAATATAGTTTTGAAGACTATGGTTTTACCGTTAAACTATAAACCTATAAATAAAATGAAATATTTGAATAAAAATCAAAGGTATCTACCTTTAAAAATTAATGCTATTTATAAAATAAGTTAAAATACGTCATATATTTAAAATACAATAATAAATTTAATAGACGTAAACAAAGAATAAAATAAAAAATAATAAAAAATGAATAAAATTTTATTAATTAATAATATATTTTCTAAAAATAATAAAATTTCGGATTAAGTAGGATTCGAACCTACATCACTATAAAGTATGATAGCTCAAATATCACGCGTTAACCATTCTGCCATTAATCCATTTAAAATGTTAATGTATAAATGATTTTACTTATTAAAGGGGAAGATAAAAAAAAGATTTGTAGTTAAAATCGGGACTCGAACCCGAATAAAGTATATTAACAGTATACCGCTTTACCAATTAAGCTATTCTAACATTTGTTTAAATAAAATATTAATTTAAAATTTAATTAATCTACCGTCACGTGGATCATTTTCAAATATTTCATTAATAAATTCAATTGTAAAATAGTAAGATAATCCTATTCTAATTCTTTCAAGAGATTTTATTTTAAAATAAATACGATAAATATCTTTTTTACCTGTTTTATGAATACTAAGATCTAAATTAAATTTTCTTTTAAAAAAATCTTGTAAATATAACATATCATTATAATTTAAATTATTTAAAGATAATCTAAGATATTCATCTTTTTTAGATGTAATTATTTTATTTTCTCTTAATCAAAGACCTAAAGAAATTCAAGAGAAATATTTCTCAAAAAATTCTTTATTTTTAATTAAGAATATTCATTTATTATGCTCACTATTATATTCATACAATGAATGAATTAAAGGAGATAAATATTTGAATTTTAATCTTTTAATGTAAAAGGTAATTACACTAAATTTATCATTATTTATACTTTTATAAACTTTTTTTTTCGTTAGTTTTTTATTTATTTGAGATAAATATATTAATATATTCCTTATTTTACTAATATATTTAATATCTTTAGCATTTCTACAATAGTAAGCATCTAGTCTATTAGGTTTAAAATGTAAACCACCAAATGATAAACCAAGTAGTATTGTAAATATATTATAATCATTATTCTCAAATTTTAATAAATATTGATTATTAAATATTGAATCAGTATTGTTTAATAGTATTTTTAATTCTCTAGAATTATAACTTTTATAATTTTTATAATTTTTATTTAAGTTATTTGATTTATTATTATTGTCATTAATTCTTAAAGAAGAATAATTATTAATTAATAATAAATTAAGGAATGGTGAGAATAAATATAAGTATATTTCTTGTAAAAGAAATAAAAAAGTGTTTTTAATATTATTAATTATATTATTAAAAAGGAGTTTAAAACTAAACACCATATAATAATAAGAATGAAATCATAAGACAGAATAATCCAGTAGCTTCTGATAAGGCAAACCCTAAGATAGCGAATGGGAATAATGTATTTCTTAATGAAGGGTTTCTTGATGTACCGTTAATTAAAGCAGCGAATACGATAGCGATACCGATCCCAGCACCTGTTAAACCAATTGTAGCGATTGCAGCTCCGATATATTTTGCAGCTAATACTAATTGCATGTTAAATATTTAATTATATATTTTCGATTTTTTGTATTATATTTTAATTAAAATTTTTATTATTAAATTAAATTAATTAAAAAATACAGTTAATCTCACTATTTTTATAATAAAGTAAATGTAAAATAGAGTAATATTTTTTCACCTGTATTAAATATATTATAAGGTTGAAATGAATTTTTAATGATGTCCCTAAAAAGACTCGAACTTATACCAATAACGCTTCAAGTTACTGCTCTAACCAAATTAAGCTATAGGAACATGGTAAGTCTAAGATGATTCGAACATCTATTGCCACCTTATCAAGGAGGTATTTTAACCCGTTAAATTATAGACTTATTTGTTTAAATATATTAATTATATTATAGTTTTGTAATTAATAATCTTACAATTTGTAATTGTAATAAATAAGGTAAAATTACTCATGATACTAATACTAATAATGCAAATAATGCTAAGTATCCATAAAATAATTGATTTAAGAAAAAGAATGGAATTAATTGTGGCATTTCTATACTTTTATAAGTTTAATGAATAAACTTTAAACTTTATATAAATTTTCCGGTTTTATACACAACATATATTTATGTTTATATATCTATAATTTTATCCTTATATTTTATATAGATTAACCTATATTTTACGAATTAATATACATTTTATTTTTAAAAATATAAATTTTATATGTTTATTAATACTAATAGTATTATAGCGATAATATTAATATCTTTAATATTAAATAATATAATTAAAAATAATGATAAAAAGATTAATTCAATAATTAATCCTAAATTTAAGAATAATAATTTATTTAATTTATTTGCATAATATAACAATAGATTATATAATCCTATAGGTCCTATATTCATTAATATACCTTTATCAATATATCTATCTAATGTTAATGATATTGATAACATACCTCTTGTAGAAATATTATTAAATATTTGATCATAATAATATTTTTGATTAAATAGTCAATATATATTTGATAATATAGTATTATTATAAATGAAAAAATATGAATAATAATACTCATAACCAATAATTAAACTAGTAGATAAAATAATAGATAATATTAAAGGTAGTAATTTAATTATAGGGTTTAAACTATATTCTGTATCAATGATACTTAAATTATTAGGTAAAATAAATATATTATTGTACAATGGTGTACCTAATCCTAAGTATAAATCTTTTAAAAAGTATCCTGCAAATATACTAAATATTGCTAATATAATCATAGGTACATATATACCAAAAGGATTATTACCTTCAGATAAGTTATTATAAATATATTTAGGTCCATTTGGAGTATTATAAAATATATAATATATTAATCTAATTGAATAAATAGATGTTAATGAAGCTGATAATAATGTAAATCAAAATATAATAAATCCACTAAGAGTATAATTACCATATAATGATTCAATAATAATATCTTTAGAATAATAACCAGTTAAACCAGGTATTGCCATTAATGATAAAGATGCAATTAATATACAAGTATAAGATAAAGGTAAGAATTTAAGATATCCACCATAAGTTCTAATATCTTGTGATTGATGTAAAACAGAATGAATAATAGTACCAGCTGACATAAAAAGTAATGCTTTGAAAAAACTATGACATATTAAATGAAATAATGCTAAATTATAAGAAGAAATACCTATAGATAATATCATTATACTAATTTGAGACATAGTAGATAAAGCAATAATTTTTTTAATATCATTTGAAACTATAGCAATTAAACCTGACATTAATGTAGTAACTCCACCAAGAGTTAAAATAATTAATAAAGCTATAGGACTATATTCAATAATATATGAACATCTAATTAATAAGTATACACCAGCTATAACTAAACAAGCAGCATGTAGTAAAGATGAAACTGGTGTTGGACCTTCCATAGAATTAAGTAATCATGTATGTAAACCAAATTGTACACTTTTTGCAGAACATGCAATAATAAAACAAATTAATATAATGGTTAATATATCATTATCAATATATAATGATGTACTAAAAATAGTATGATAATTTAAGCTACCAAATACATTAATAGTTAAACCTAAACCAATAACTAAAAAAGTATCACCAATTTTATTAACTAATAATGAATTTAAACCTGATTTTGCAGCATTAATTCTAGTATATCAAAAAGAAATTAATAAATAAGATGCAACTCCAATAAGTTCTCATCCTAAAAATAGTATTAATAAATTATCACCCATTACTAGTAAAATCATACCAAATGTAAATAATGATAAATAACTAAAAAAACGTTGTTGATGCGGATCATGTGACATATAATATATTGCATATAAATGTACTAATGTTGATACAGTAACAATAGGAATTAAAACTGATATTGATATTTTATCAAATAAAAAATTTCAATTTATTGTTAAATAATCAACGTTCAATCAATTTACTATATTTAATATATATTCATCATTTAATATCATTATATTAAAGTATAATAAATAAGTAAATATTAAAGAAATAAATATTGTAGTAAATACAAATATACGTGTGTAAATTACACCTATATATCTACCTAGTAGACCACTAAATAATGTTCCAAATAAAGAAGAAAAGATTATAATATTAGTCATTTATAAGCTAATTAATATATCATCAGATCCTCTTAGTTTATTATATCCAACAAATATAGCTAATCCAATTGCAGATTCAATACCAGAAATAATAATTTGTAATAATGAATATAAAAGACCAACCATATCGTTATCAATACTTGAAATTCAAATATTGTCAATGGTACAACCAATAATTAATAGTTCAAGCATAATATAAATATCAATTATATTTAAACCAATAACAGCTAAAATAAGTAAAATAAATTCCATAGTTTATAATTAAAATAAAGTAACTTCTAATTTAAATTATTGTTTATAAATAATATAAACAAGGTAAAAAAAGAAGAATAATTTTATAAATATTTTTTAATAAATGTACAAGATAAATTTATTAAAATAAAAAAGGTAGTCTAAATATATCCCAGCCATACCACCCATATCATATATGATATATTATAATATATAATTAAAATTTAAGATTAATTAGAGGAACTATAAGATATAAAATAAGTTTAAATAATAGTTCTAAGAAATATTAAGATATTAATGTAAATATATTATAAATATTTTTATTAATCTTTATCGGAATCGAACCGATATTATTGATATGAAGAATCAATGTCATAACCGTTAGACCAAAAGATCATTTGTTTATATACCTATATATAATTGTTTTATAAAAGTGAATCACTTAAATAATAGTGAATATTATCTTTAACTAAAGGTTTTTTATTTTTAACATGTCTCATAATTGTAGATTTGCTAACTTTAAAGAACATTGAAGCTAAAGTAATAGATTCAAATTGAGTAATTAAATTATTATTTAAGTCATAACAATAAATATCAACTGCATTACTTGATTTTTTAATTTTTATAGGTTCAATTATATTATTTATAATAGGATTTGTATTTTTAATATTTTCTTTAATAATAGAATTATTAAGATTATTTTTAACATTTTCATTATTTATAATAACATTATCAGAATTGATAGGTAATTTAATATTGTTATTATTGATAACATCGTTAATATTATTATTATCCATGTTAATAATATTATCAGGAATATTACTATTAATATTTTGTGGAGTAATATTTGAAATATTATTATTATTAGATGTAATAATAGGATAATTAGTAATAATAACAGTTAATTTATTAAAGAGAGTAATAGGTTTATTTGATTTTAAATACCTTTGTAAACTAGATCTAGGAATTTTTAGATTTAATGATGCTTGTTTTTGACTTAAATAAGTATCAATTAAATTATAATCTAAATCATAAACATAAATTTTTTGTGCTGTTGTAGATGTTTTTAAATAAAGATCACGTTTATCTTCAAAAGATAATTTTTGTTTTTCTTTATTTAAAGAAGCATTTTTAAATAATAATTTATATTCATTAAATTCTGCTTCAGAGAATAACATTTTATTTAATAATACAAAATTTTCGGAATTAAAAGTAAAAATAGTAGAATTATGTAAATATCTATATATAGACATTCTACTAATATTGAAGAATTTAGCTGTTTCACTTTGACTATTAAATTTATATCTTAATTTAAGATTAAATTCATCATCAATATTATAAGCATAATAAATTACAGGAGTATTAGAATATACTTTATTTTGATTTTTAACAACATAAGAATCCATTTTAATATTTGATAATGGTGTTTCTTGTATTTTATTTGTATTAATATTTAAATCTTCTGTTATTTTATCTGTAGTAGAATTAATATTAATAGAATTTAATTTTTGAGTTTCTGTAATAGTGTTAGATACTTGTGGATTATCTACAATATTATCAAGAATATCTTTAACATTCATAGCATTTACACCATATGGTTTATTTAAATCATAAATAGGTTTCATACTTAAAACTGTATTAATTAAATCATAAGGTAATTTATAATCAGTATTATATCTATTTTTATTTTGATTTTTAACAAATTCAGTTAATAAATTATGACCTAATGGAGTATGATGTAAACCTTTAATGAATATTTCAACAGAAGTTTTTCACATAAAGAAATCAATATATTTACGTGAATGTCAAGTTAAAGAATTTAATTTCGGAATAATTATATAATATAAAAATTCTATACTTTTAGCTTCAATAGATTGAACTTTTTTAGTTGTTTTATTAGTTATTTGAATAGAATCATTAATTCTTTCTAAAAGTTTAACTTTAACTCTTTCAGGAATTTGATTTAATATTGTTTCATTTACTCAATTATTTAAAATAAATTTTCTGATTTCTATTAATGTTTGAATACTATCTTCATGTTGTGATATATTTAAAATAGCTAATTTATAATTTCTTGGATTTTTGAAATGTTGATTATCTTCTTTAAGAGAATAGTCAATTCTAAAACTACCTTCAGCTTCAATAAATCCTAAAATATAATTATCATTAATAGCTTTATCATATGGTATTGAAGGTAAATTCATAATATTAATATCCTGTAAATGATTAATAGTTTTACCTCTTATTTCTAATAATTTTTTATCCCTTGTTTTTAAATATTCTAAGAATGCATTTTTTCATAATCAGAAACTATAGAATTTTTGTGTTGCAAGTGGATATAATTCTATTACAGGGATAATTTTGTTAATTAAAATATCTCTATTTTCAATTGAAAATGATACACTAGGTGTATTTTTTCTAAAAGATAAATTAGATTTGCTTTCAAATAAATTTTTGATAAATTCAAGTGTTTGAGCATCATCTTTATGTACATGATAATTTAATCTAATATTTGGATTTCCATTTTTAGGTATAGATATATTAAAAGATCCATCACCATCTGTAAATCCAACAAATCATTGATAAGATTCAATGTGTTTTGCATTTAATTTTGGGTATTTCATTATTAATAATTTTTCAGCTTCTTTAGAAGGTAGATTATTATTAATAGCTTGTGAGAAATAAGATATTTTTGAGAAATATCTTTTTAAAGTTAAAGGGCATAATAATAAAAGTGTTCTTGTCATTGTATTTTTAATTGTAAAATAAGTTATAATTTCCTCTTAGTTTAATATTATAGAAATAAAATATGGCATTATTGTTCATCAATCCAATTAAGAAATTCAGGTAATGATACTGCTTCGATCTTAATTGGCATTTGAGAATGATTTACTCCGCAGATCTCAGAACATGCCCCATAGTACACTCCTTCTCGTTGAATTAAAGCAGAAGTTTGATTTAAACGACCCGGTGATGCATCAACTTTAATACCTAATGATGGTATTGCAAAATCATGAATTACATCAGCTGCTGTTACAATAAATCTAATATGTGTATCAACAGGACATACTACAGATGCATCAACATCTAATAAACGTAATTGACCATCTTCTAACATATCTTCAGGAATAATATATGATTCGAATTCAATTGTTTCTCCTTTTTCATTAATGAAATCTGAATATTCATATTTTCAATATCATTGTAATCCAATTGCTTTAATTGTCATAGCTGGAGCAATAACTTCATCACAAATATATAATAAAATAAATGATGGGAATGCAATAATTAATAAAATAATTGCTGGGAATGATGTTCAAATAATTTCAATTAATTGCCCATGATTCATATATTTATAAACAATATTTGTATTGTTAAATTTAACAATTACGTTAAATAAAATATATGATACTAAACATAGGATAACAATTAAATAGAACATAATATTATTATGTAATTCAATAATTCCTTCCATATTTGGAGTAGCTGAATCTTGGAAGAATATAGCTCATGGTGTAGGTACATCATTTAATAAAGTTTTATTTAAAAATAATAAATTCATTTTAGTAGAGTTCAAAAATATCGTGTTATATAATGTTCTTAAAGTGCACGATTACGATTCGAACGTAAATCAATAGCTCATGAGGCTACTATGTTTCCAATTTACACTATCATGCAATGTGTTATAATATATACTTTTTTTTTAATTAAATATTAAATATTAAATTATTATAAATATATTATGTATTATTATACGAATTGTGAGACTCGAACTCACATGATCTGCTTGGAAGGCAAAGTGTTTAACCAGTTAACTTAAATTCGCATTTATTTAAAAAATATGTTTTTATTTACGTTTATATATATTATAAATCTAGAATTAACTTCCTCATCAATAGAATACAATATATAAGAATAATCAAATAATATCTAAAATATGTAAGTAAAGGATAGTAGTTTCTAAATTTAAGTGATGAGTATTAGTGAAATGGTAGAAATACATTCTAAAGTAACATACCATTAACATTAATGCTAACATAACCATATGAATAAAATGTAATCCAGTAGCAGCATAAAATACTGATCCATAAACACTATCAGCAATAGTAAATGTAGCAAAAGTATATTCTAAAACTTGACATAAAACAAAAACTACAATTAATATAGTAGTTAATAATAAACCTAATAAAGTTCCTTTTCTATCTTTATATAAGATAGCATGGTGAGCTCATGTAACTGAAGCACCACTAGCTAATAAAATAATAGTATTTAATAAAGGTAATTCTGTAGGTTTAATTGATTGGATACCAGCAGGAGGTCATGAAGCACCTAATTCAATAGTAGGACTCATAGCTGAATGGAAGTAAGCTCAAAATAATGATGCAAAGATTAATATTTCAGATACTACAAATAATATAAATCCAATATTTAATCCTCTTCTAACAGCAATAGTATGATCTCCTAAATAAGTACCTTCAGTAACAATATCACGTGTTCATAAGAAAATAGTAGCTAATACAAGTGTTAATGATAATATTAATCAATATACATTTCCAATATAGTTATGCATTGTTAAACCTAATGTTAAAGCTAATGACATTAATGATAATGAAATTAATAAAGGTCATGGTGAAAATGATACTAAATGAAATGGAAATAATTGAAAATTCTGTCTATTTTTAATTGTCATTTCGTTTATAATTCTTTTAATGTTTTATATCTTTAATTATATTATTAATAATTTATTCCTTTTAATATTTTATTTGTTTTTATTAAGAGGTATAACTATTAATATTATATAATATTTTCATATATTTTATCTAAATAAATATATTTATTAAATTTTATTAAATATGTTATAATTAGGACTTGAACCTAAAATCTTTTGATTACAAAACAAACGCAATACCAATTATGCTATTATAACAAAAAGAAAACAAAAATATAAAAATTTAAAAGAAATTTAAATAAAAGTTAACAATTTTAATTTAATGTTAAATATCGTCTTTTAAAGTTTATTAAATTATTTAAAGTATAGACGACTTATAACGTGATATTAAAAAATTATTAATTTTTAAAGGTATCTACCTTTGATTTTTTATCAAATATTTACAAATTATAATAAATTAGTTATAATTAGTCTAAAAATAATAATAAAAATAATAAATAAAACATAAAAAAAATTAATAGAAGTATAATAAAAATTTAATATTAATTAGGCCATCATAACTATGGTAATATGAGGCTATAAATATGCTAGTCTAGCATAATATTAAAATATTTAGTTATCTAGAATTTAATTTCACATTTGAAATGCTTTCAATGCTTAAAATAAACTAATTTAACTTAACTGCATACTATTCATATTAAACAATATAGGTATTATATATATTATATATATGATATATAATATTAAGTCTAAAAAGACTTTATAAAATGAATAATAACAGTCCAATCATTGATTAATAATACCCAATCCTTTCGTACTAAGGTACATAATTCTATTAACTAGTCCTAAAGAAGATAGAAACCATACTGTCTTACGACGTATTAACAAATTATTAACAATTATTTTCATAATTGGTTAGACTATATCTTCAATTATTTCTTATTAAGTACTTTCTTAATATATTCTTCTTCACTTATATTCTTTTTATTCTCAATTATTTTATATAATATTTTGATTATTTTGATAATTTTTATATTATTAGTTCTATAATCTTTATTATTATTAATGTACATTAATACATTATTAAGATATTTAAACTTATATCCTTTTATTAAAGGTAAATTATTTTCTAATTTAACTAATACATTATTTTTAATTTCATTAAAATCAAAAATAGATAATTTAATAGTTTTATTATTTAAATAACTTATTTTTCCAGTACAATTAAAAAACAATAAAATATTATTTAATAATTTAATTTCTGTACTATCTTGTGTTATTGAATAAATAATTTTTAAATCCTTATTTAAATCTAAGTTTACATTTAATGAACCTGAAGTATCAAATATACCATTGATATAATGAATATTTATGTCTGAGGGTTTATAATTATCTAATTTATAATTTAATTGAGTTATATATTTATTAATTGAAGGATCAATAATTTTATTATTTACAATATATTGTTGCTCTTTATTTAAATATTTATTATTTAATTTTGAAATATTATTAGATAATATTATTAATGACAATAAAATATTAATATTCTTTTTATGTTGATTTAAACTCATAATTTCTAAAATAGTATTGAATAAAATAACTTTTTTATGTTTATAACTTTTCAAATCATATTTTAATAAGAATGGAACAATTACATCTTTTAGTTGATTTAATTGATTTACCTCATATTTAATAGTTTTATTATTATATTTAATATATCCTACATTATTAAATAATGTTTTAATATTTAAAATTAAGTCTTTATGTTCACTATTTAATGTAATATTAAAATAAGGTATTAATAAAATAGATTTATTAGAAGTTTTACGTAATTTAATTCCAATTAAACCATTAGTTTGAATGATTCCACACACATAATATTTAAAAGAATTATTATTAATAAATGACATGAGATAATGATAAAAAATTTAAATAAGTTAAATAAACTTAAATAAAAGTAATAAATAGCCACAATTAGTAATTAAAGAATAATTAATAAGGAAATAAGAAATAATGCTGACGTTATTATTTAATATATATGTTATATTAAATCTAATATAGTATTAGCTATATTAAGTCGTTACGGGATTTATAATATTTAATAAATTTCCCACGGTATTAGCAATATTATTTAAAATAAAAATAACTTAGCCTTCACCGTTTTCAGTCAGTTTTCGATATTTTTTACAAAATAAAGGGGCTTAATACATTAACCCAACTCACGTAACCTTTTAATTGACGAACAGTCAAACCCTTATTAGCTTCTACGACCAATAGGATAGGTTGAGTCGACCATATTATGTTATTATTAAATCATTTAAATTTAATTTCAATAATTTTCATTATTGTTCAGACTATGTCATAAATTTTATATAAATTTATTTTAATTAAAATCTTTTTTTTAAGGAAAATATAACATATAATTTATTATTAGTTTGTTAGAAATTCCTAATTTAACATTTAAATTAACTATTCAATTTTTTGAACATTTTATATAAAATTTTTGGGCGCTCGTGGTTAGATTATTGTTATACTACTCACTAACTAGTCGTTGAACGTTTATTATCCTTTTTAAAAATTAATTAAATGTATAGATAATACTTCGCTGCAAATTATCATAGTATTATAAAAATACCTTAGACTTTTTTGCAATTCACCCAATTTATACTCGACATCGACTAACTTATCGAGGTCACGAACAACGCTGACAATATCTACTCTCTCGCGTTACCATGCTGTTATCCCTAGCGTAGCTTTTATCCGTTATCGACCACTTGTACAATAAAAATGGCCTGTTCACTATACCATACTTACGTAAAATTTCGACTTGTATGTCAAAATTTATTGCATAGTTATACTATTATACTTCCTTTATAGTAAATGATTAACATTTACTCTATCTGATTTCACTTTCAGATTAACTATACATGGTTTATTCTCTTTTAATAACAACGTTATTTTTAACAATATTAATGATTATCTCATTAATTATTAGAATAAATTTTTATAAAAATAGTAAATGGACATATTCAGTTACATTTTATGAAATCAACGCCCCATTTAAACTGTCAGACTAAAGCTGTCTCCAGAATTTACATATTTAAGAATTTAAAATTATCAATTAAATTTTATCTAGATAAGTAGCTATAATCTCAAATTCAAGTATTTCATTGTTATATCAATATATTACTTGATATGCTAAAAGATGAGTAAAATAGGTACAACTAATTAGCCTACAGTAAAGCTGCATAGGGTCTGTTGAGATAGGTAAACTTATTACTAAGTGTTCCCCCTCTAAGAACCGTACGTGCTACTTTCATAGCATACGGCTCAAGCATTTATATTTAGACCTGTCTCATATTTTGATATTTAGTTTAAATCTTATTAACTATCTATTTTTTCATATTTGATAATTAATTTTTAAACTTATATCTATCAAATGATAGATTATATAAACACCTATATCTAAGTCAGCATTCTTTCGAATTAAACCATCTCTTTTATTTAAAAGATTAGTTCTATCTTATTCATTACAAATAAGCATTTGCTTTTTAGATTATCCTTTACCCACTATTATATACTTAATTTCACAATTAAGCTTCCATTTTAAATAAAATTAAGTTATTTAATGGTTAATATTGGGCTTACCTAGTTTATCTAATAATACTTTTATGATTACCTTAGAATTTCACTATACGTTTATTGATATAATATATTTATTTATTTAAATATATTAATGATCCATTAAAGAAAAAACGAGAACTTTTTCTTACATATCAATAAGTATCCGCTTCAAACGTGAATTCGAAAAACTATTCATAGTAATCTAGTTCATTAACCTTTTAAAATATAAAAGGTCTTAAATTAATGGCATAAGCTTTATACAAAAAAATTACTTTTAATGCATATTATGCTGAACTCATACAATGGATTGTAAGATGGGTTTTCACCATATTATTATTAGATACTTTTACTAGTCGCACTCTCGTCTAACTTTAGGTAAACGGCATCTTCACCGCTAATTCAATTTCACTAAGACCTCATTTGATACAGTTATCGCATCGTTACTCCATTCATGCGGGACTATAATTAGTAGACACACGGTAAATCAAATTTATCATATTTAATTTAAATTATTTAATATTATTTATATTTTCTTTAAATTAAATTTAGATGGGATTTTGACCTGATACTTACTTTCGCAAGCCGTTAGAGTACATCTTAATCGTAATTAATTTATATGCTCTTCTCCTTGAAGTGTAACTAATAAATTATTTCGATAACTACCGTATACTCGTTGCTCTTTTACATTATAAAATTTATTTATAATGATTTAGATCCGCGATTGCCCATTTCATTTTCATGTATCTTATATCTTGTTACCATACCTGAATGATTAGTTCAGCCATTATCTATTTTTCAATAAATAACTTGGTAATATAAGCTTTAGGGGTTCCCCGGAATTTGGTAGTTTGGCCCATAGGATGAAGATTTCCCAAATCTTCTGTGCAGGCATTTCGCTACATTATGACTCTCATTATAAAGCCGCCATTGACTTAACTTTTGAATACCTTATCTTTCAATAAAATATCTTATTATTAAGCATTGGGCAGAATTCACACTTTATACTACAACGATTTGTTTTTGCAAAGTGCTGTGTTTTTAGTAAACAGTCGCACGATATGTACTTTATTATTTCCTTTTGACTAACGTAAGAAATATGTTTTGCCGAGTTCATTAAATGAGGTTATCTTATTCACTTTCTTTTCTACTTTCGTATACCTGTGTCGGTTTTATTACGGTATTATTATGAAAAGGTTTTCCAGTACTAATTATTGTTTAAAACCTTATTAGTCTTTCTTTTCATTATTAATTTCCTATTAATTCATACCTTTCAATATAAATCTTAGGGACCGATTTTTTATTAAAACCTCATACTTAAAGTGAAGGGGATTAGCCCCTTAGTCGTTACTCATGTCAGCATTCTCTATTCAATTGTTTATATTTCTATCTATTAAAAAAGATAGTTAGAAATTACCTTAATTTAATTAAGATATTTATTCATTGAATGTTTTGTTACCATATTAATAATTTAATTAAACTAACTATTAATATTTACAGGTTCAGTTTTATACTTCTAAAAATTAAGTTCCGATTATTGTCTATAATAATCCCTCTTTATTAATATATTACTAAAAAAGTAATAATTAATTCATGACTAGTCCGTTGATACACGTTGATCATAGAATAGATTACTGTCAAACCCATCTCGTAGTTGTTATAGAGGTGATCTATATTAATTACACTTAGTCAATATTTTTAATAAAATTTGGAACTTTACCTGTTAATCTGGGCTGTTTCCCTTTTGACTATAAACCTTATCGCCAATAGTCTGACTATTATTATATCGTAATCGCAAGAGATTTATGAGATTAAATCATATTGATAATCTTAATCAAAAGACCCCAATTATGATTAATTGCTTTACCTCCTGGTTACTATAATAATGCTATACTAAGATATATTTCACAAAAAACCAGCTATCTGTAGATCAGATTTGTCTTTCACTGCTTATCATCGCTCATCAAATAATATTGCAACATTAACTTGTTCAGTCGATTAACTTTATTATAATCTATTAAATCATAATAAATAAACCACTTGGCGATGATAAGATCATCTACTTTCGGGTCTATAACTATTAACTTTTAATAATTTATTTTTATTTAAATTATTTTTTACAGTTTCCTTATAACTAATTTATTCTTTAGTTTTGCTAATAATTATAACTTGCTAACCCATTATACAAAAGGTACATAATCAATCTTTTTTTATTAAAGATCTCTTATTGCTCATGATTTCACTAATATAGTAGAATTCCCTTTCGGTACTAGTTAAAGCTTATTGATAATATTTAGCTTTAGGATTAGTTATCCCATTATTCAATCGTTAGTTTACAATTTACTTATTTAAGCTATTCTATTTTCTCTCACCAATACTCATAGAATCTCTGTTGATTTCTTTTCCTTAGGTTACTAAGATGTTTCAATTCACCTAGTGCTTTAAATTACAGTTTCCTTTAGGTCTTTTATCAGTTTTATTATCACTTGATAATTTTTTACCTTATTATCAATAGCCACACCTACATATTAATTAATCTTTATTGATTTTTATTATACATTTAATTTCTATTATTTTTTTTATGTTTATATATCATATTTT